TGTAACAAGTAGTTTTCTTGGTTGGTTAATTGGTCACATTTTTTTCATGAAATGGGTTGGATGGGTAGTATTCTGGATACGGCAAAATCCTTCTATCATAGCAATGCCGCGTATAGGTAGAAGGCACGCTAGATCAAATAAGTACCTTGTGGCAGACTTGAGAACTTCTATGGGTCGAATTTTGAGTATTCTCTTATTTATCACCTGTGCCTACAATTTAGGCGGAATACCCTCGCCTATTTTCACTAAGAAACTGAAGGAAAACTCAAAAAAAAAAAAAGAAATGGGGGAAAGTGAGGAAGAAACAGATGTAGAAATAGAAACCACTTCCGATTCCGAAGAGATCCAAGTGGATGAAGAGGAAAAAACAAAGGAGAAATTTGAAAAACCTATTGTGACTCTTCTTTTCGATTATAAACGATGGAATCGTCCATTGCGATATATAACAACCAATCAACCTGCAAATGCTGTAAGAAACGAAAACGAAATGGCACAATATTTTTTTGCTACATGCCTAAGTGACGGAAAACAAAGAATCTCTTTTACATATCCACCCAGTTTGTCAACTTTTTTTGAAATGATACAAAAAAGGTGGTTTTTAGACACGACAGAAACAAGATCCTCGGAAGAACTATATAATCGTTGGGTTTCTACCAACGAACAAAAAAGAAAGAGCCTAAGCAACGAATTTATCAAGCGAATTGAAGCTCTAGACAAGGGTTCTCTTGATGATGTACTTGAAAAAAGGACTAGATTGTACAATGATGGGACTGAGCAAAACTGCTTACCAAAAGTGTATGATCCTTTTTTGAGCGGACCCCACCGTGGAACAATTAGAAATTTCGATTTGGACTCAAGCATCAACAATCCTTTAAACAACCCGATAGAAGATTCCCTAACAAGCATGTGGAATAAGCTTAAGCTTCAAGATATCCTTCCTAATGATTTCCGAGAATTTGAAGATCAAGAAGACAAAAGGAAAGAAGATCAAGAAAACAAAAAAAGTGAAGATCAACAACAAAAAGAATATCAATATCAAAGTGCATTAAGTGCATTTGAAGACGAAGATAAAGAATATCAAAGTGCATTTGAAGATGAAGATCGAGAAATTCGAAGTGAATTTGCAGGGGAACCAAGGCCTAATACGGCTTTGAATTTAAACGAAAATGATGAAATCGAAAATGATGAAATTGAAAACCTTGAAATTGCAATCGAAAACTTTGAAATCGAAAAAAAGGTTCCTCGATGGTCATACAAATTGAACGTGGATTGGGGGGATTTGGAAAACGAGCCAAAAGACAATGAAGAAGAGGAAAATCAGGCTTATGATATTTGTTCACCAGAAGTAAGACGCGTAGTCATTTATACTGAGAAAGAGACTGAGAACGAGACTGAGAACGAGACTGAGAAAGAGACGGAGACTGGTGCGAATGCTAGGACTATCGAAAAAAATACTAAGACTACTACTGACGAAGATAAGACAGATAAAACTGCCGAGAATGCTCGGACTATCGAAAATCCTAAGACTACTACTGACGAAGATAAGACAGATAAGACTGCCGAGAATATTAAGACTACTACTGACGAAGATAAGACAGATAAAACTGCCGAGAATGCTCGGACTATTGAAAATCCTAAGACTACTATTAAGGATAAGGAAGATAAGAAGGAGGAGGAGGAACCGGAAGAAATTGCTTTGCTTTCCTATCTAGAAGAACCAGATTTTGATCGCGATTTAATTAAAGGATCCATGCGAGCTCAACGACAACGAAGACAGAGATTACCTTTTAGTAAAACTGAGATTTGTCTGATTATATTAGGAATGGCTATCTCTTGTTCTACGGAATCAGAGGATGTCAATCAAAATATTGCCTCCTTTTGGCGACAATGTTTCATACTCGGGTTGGGACTTGGCTTATGTTGGCATTGCTCCGCGGAGTAGGCTTATTCTTTTTCTTTCTGTTCTCATCGAAAAATAAAGTAAAAGAAAACGTCACTATAGCTATAGTAAGTAGTAAATTACTAAAAAAAGAAAAATGGATAAATAAAATAAATAAAAGAAAAGATAAGAAGAAATTCGACCGCCCCCCATATATTTTATCCCCTCTCCTACAAAGAAACTTATAACACCAACCCCGTTCGTAATTCCATCAATTACCCCTCTATCAAAAAAAGACATTTGTTCTGCTAACCTTCTTATGCCACTAATAAAGATAGTTTTATAAAAAGCTTCAATATAAGCACAATTATATGACCAATTATAGAGAATATTGATTTTTTGGTCCCAGAAGAGTCTTTTAGGCCCCGTTTTCATAAATAAATTCATTAAGCCAAAATTATGAAAAGATGAATAAACAGGCCTATATAAAAGAGACGCTATAAATATTCCAAAAAAGGCTATACTTACTGAAAAAAATGCATTTGTGACAAATTCATACGAATCCATAGAATTGTTTGAATTTGACTGTAAAAAAGTTATCGTCGGAGCTAACCATTTTGATAATATATCAAAATAGACTTCCTTTTGATCAAAAGGAAGTCCTATGGATCCGATGAAACAAGTAAATAAAACCAATACAATAAGTGGAAATAGCATTGTATTGTCCGATTCCTGGGGATAGATTGAATTTTTTTTATTGGAAAAAAGAGTAATAGTAAAAAGAGGTCGCATCACATTTCTTGCATTCCCATGAATTGGATACCCTTTTTTCAAAAAAAGGGAAACGCTTTCAATATTATTTATTGTTGATAAAAGCAAATTTGCTTTTCTCAATTTCAATCCATCTTTACCCCATATAGATAGTGAGTAGAACGAGCTATTTTTTTTGCCGTTAAAATTTTGAAAATAAACGTTTAAATGCCCCTCAAAAGTCAGTAAATACATTCGAAACATATAAAATGCAGTTAAACCCGCCGTGAAAGAAGCTATTATCGCAAAAAGAGGCGAATATCCCCAGCTATCATAAAGAATCTCGTCTTTGGACCAAAAACAAGCAAGAGGTGGAATACCACAAAGAGAAAGTGTACCTAACAAAAAGGAAGTTTTTGTAATTGGTAAATATTTTGTTAAACCCCCCATAAGAGCCATATTCTGGATTTTTTCTGGCGAATATCCAATACAGGTTTCCATTGAATGAATAATGGATCCAGAACCTAAAAATAATAATGCTTTCGAATAGGCATGGGTGATCAAATGAAATAAAGCCACTCGATAAGATCCCATACCTAAAGCTAACATAGTATAACCCAATTGAGATATTGTAGAATAGGCTAAACTTCTCTTAATGTCTCTTTGAGCAAGAGCCAAAGTAGCCCCTAATAGTAATGTTATCATACCTATTAAAGAAATAAAATTCATTACGTAGGGTATAGATATAAAAAGAGGAATAAGTCGAGCTACAAGAAAAATTCCTGCTGCTACCATAGTAGCAGCATGGATAAGAGCTGATATAGGAGTAGGCCCTTCCATGGCATCAGGTAACCATACATGAAGGGGAAATTGTGCCGATTTAGCAACTGCACCAACGAATAATAGGGAGGCAAAGAAAGTAAGAAATAAAGAATTGAACCCATCATTATCAATCAAATTTTTGGTTATTTCGAACAAATTTCGAAAGTCGAAACTACCCGTTATAAAATAAAAACCCAAGATTCCTAATAATAAACCAAAGTCCCCTACGCGATTAGTTACAAAGGCTTTTTGACAAGCACTTGCCGCAATAGGTCGTGTGAACCAAAAACCTATTAATAGAAAGGAACACATTCCAACCAATTCCCAAAAAAAATAAATTTGTATCAAATTAGAACTAGTTACTAATCCCAACATAGAAACATTAGACAAACTCATATAAGCAAAAAATCTCAAATATCCTTGATCATGAGACATATAATTGTCACTATAAATAAGAACCATTATCCCAACAGTAGTAATTAATAATAACATAATGGAAGTAAGCGGATCTATCAAATAGCCAAATTCTAAGGAAAAATCATTATGGATAGTCCAGGACCATACATATTGATGAGCAATACTGACGTTTATTTGATAAATAGCCAGATCCGCTGAAAAAATCATAATGATACTGAGTAATAAAACACTAGGAAAAACCCACATACGGCGAAGGCTTTTTGTCGCGGTCGGAAAAAGGAGAAGTCCCACTCCTATAGCAATAGGAACTGGGAGTGGAACAAAAGGTATGATCCATGCATATTGATATGTATGTTCCATAAAAAAAGAAAACTTTTTGTATTTTTTTTTTTTTTATTATTTAATTGTTTCCGATTCACCAGTTCTTATCTCTTGGGGAAAAAGCAAAAAAGAATTGAATATTGAATAAAGAAAATGACGATTTAAATTAAATAGAAATCAAATCGCATATAACTGAAAAAAAAAAAGAAAACAAATAAATTATGAAAAATATTATTTATTATCAAGTCAAGTATCACTCAACCAATTAATATAACAACTAACTCATTGACTCGTTCTAATTTGAAAATGGAAATTTTGACAATTTTTACAATAGCGTTTTTTATTTTTCAAGCAGGTAGGTTTCATGAAACTTTTTGATCTATTTTTTGTTAATTTAATATAACACGACGAAACTATCTGGAGATACTCAATCAAATCCCTTTTATTATTAAATTAATAAGAATAAGCAATTAAATTGCTATATCTATAGCAGCAAGAAATGGAGATCGTCGAAATAAATCTTAATGCGAAGAGAAGATAAGATATATTAAATAGTAACAAAGAAAAATGATTCTTTACTTTTAATCTTGTATGTACGGATATTTTATCTAATACAGTAAAAAATCTCTATTTTGATCAATAGAAGTCTTACCCAGTTAACTATAATATAGTAAATAACCTCTTTATTTTTTTCTGTTTTCATTTTTAATGATGGTTCCAAAAAAACGTATTCGTCAAAATATTTGTAAATTCAAAAAGGTGCTGGGCGACAGTAAAAGAATTTGCTTTTGCAAGATATCTTTTTTCCGGGAATTTTCAATTTTTTTTTTTGTGCGACTAATCGAAAAAAGTAATGTAGTAAAACATTGAACTATTCTAAATTGAATGCCGACGAATCGCTCAATTTGCTAATTTCATTTAGTAAATTAGTAAAATAATAGGAAGTATTCCCATCAATTTATATTATCTTTCTTTATTTATTGGGGTAAATGGCTACTCAGGATTCTGTATATATTTTTTATATTAATTATATACATAAAATATATATATATATATTCTATAATCTATTTACCGAATATTGCAATAACCAAAATAAATGATTATTTTTACTTAATACTTAAGTAAAATTGAGTTCAAGGTATAAGTATAACATTTTTCTCTTTCGTTTTTTTTTTTTTTTGTAAGTTTTTGTGGGATAGGGATTAGAATCTTTCCCATCTATTCACTTTTTCAAATGAAAATAATACAAAAACTAAAAAAAGTCTTCTTTTTTTAGTTTTAGTTTTAGGAAGGTTTTCATTTTTCATTTTAATATAGAATATATCTCGCATAAAGATAGAGAAAAAATTCTCAAAAAATAAGAATTGGGTCACGATCTAGTTAAGACGGGTAAATTCTCGAAGAGCTTCCCTTTTAACTAGATAAAAAAAGCATTGGATTATGAAAACTTACACTATTTCACAACTAAAGATTCTTTTTTCTTTTTCTTTTATTGAATATGTTCAAATAGTTATTATTTTTTTATTATTATATTATAGTAAGTCTTTATTCATTTTTTTTCTAAAGCTAAGGGATACTAATTCAATCCTGCCATCTCAACGATTGAATATTGAATATAGATGGGCTATTATGATTTCGAGCACGCCGCTATGGTGAAATTGGTAGACACGCTGCTCTTAGGAAGCAGTGCTAGAGCATCTCGGTTCGAGTCCGAGTGGCGGCATCTTCAAAAAGAACTAAAATAGATCCTATTCTATAATGAATTGAATTCTTGAATTCCATTTCCATATTGACTTTTAGGATTTTTATGATATTTTTGACTTTAGAACATATATTAACTCACGTCTCTTTTTCGATTGTTTCAATTGTAACTACTATTTATTTGATGACCTTATTAGTCCACGAAATTTTTGGACTATATGATTCGTCAGAAAAAGGGATGAAAGCTTCTTTTTTGTGTATAACAGGATTTTTAGTGATTCGGTGGATTTATTCAGGTCATTTCCCCTTAAGTGATTTATATGAATCATTAATGTTCCTTTCGTGGAGTTTTTCCATGATTCATTTAGTTCCCTATTTTAGGAACCATAAAAATCATTTAAGTACAATAACCACGCCAAGTGCTATTTTTACCCAAGGGTTTGCTACTTCAGGTCTTTTAACTGAAATTCATCAATCCACAAAATTAGTACCCGCTCTCCAATCTCAGTGGTTAATGATGCACGTAAGTATGATGGTATTGAGCTACGCAGCTCTTCTATGCGGATCTTTATTATCAATGGCCCTTCTAGTAATTACATTTCGAAAAAACCTAGAGATTCTTGGTAAAATTCATTATTTATTAACGGGGCCATTTTATTCTGGCGAGACAAAATACATGAATGAAATAAGCAATGTTGTGCGAAATCCTTTTTTTATTTCGTTTAGAAATTATCATAGGTATCAATTCATTCATCAATTGGATTTTTGGGGTTGTCGTATCATTAGTCTAGGTTTTCTCTTTTTAACCATCGGTATCCTTTCCGGAGCAGTGTGGGCTAATGAAGCGTGGGGGTCATATTGGAATTGGGATCCCAAGGAAACTTGGGCATTTATTACTTGGGCTATATTTGGGATTTATTTACATACTCGAACAAATAAGAATTTGCAAGGCATAAACTCTGCAATTGTGGCTTCTACGGGATTTCTTATAATTTGGATATGCTATTTCGGGATAAATCTATTAGGAATAGGACTACATAGTTATGGTTCATTCACATTAACTTCTAATTGAAGAAGGATCCTTAGAAATCGAATACAGGGACAGGGGGATAGCGTATATAACAAAAGTTTGTAAGAGTTTTTGTTTGAGAACCATAAAGTTTTTTACGGTTCTCAAACAAAAACTCCAAACGTATCTAATTCAATCAAGTTTTTTTTACTTGATAGATATCTTATTATATTATTCTTTTATTTTTTTGATAAAAACAAAGTATCTATAAAAAAAAATAATTAGATAAAATAATTTCTACCTTGTCAACTGATAGGGAAAAAACGAAATCTGGATAAATACCAATACCAATTATTGGTAAAAGTATACAAATCGAAACAAAAAGTTCTCGCGGTCCGGAATCAAAAAAATGAGAGTTTGGGGCATGAAATTGTTTGTATCCATAGAAAATCTGACGTAACATAGATAATGAATAGATAGGAGTTAATATCATTCCAATTGCCGTTAGAAATGTAATGGGTATTTTTGACATGAAAAAATATTTTTGGCTAGTTATTATTCCAAAAAATACTACCAATTCCGCAAAAAAACCGCTCATTCCTGGCAATGCAAGAGAAGCCATTGAGAAACTACTAAATAATGTAAATATTTTTGGCATTGGGATAGCTATTCCTCCCATTTTGTCGAGAGAAACAAGACGTATTCTATCATAACTCGTTCCTGCCAAGAAAAAAAGCGCAGCGCCAATAAATCCATGAGAGATCATTTGTAAAATAGCCCCATTGAGTCCCGCATCTGTTATGGAACTAATTCCTATAATTGTGAAACCCATATGAGATACGGAAGAATAAGCAATTCTCTTTTTTAAATTATGTTGACCAGGAGATGTTGAAGCTGCATAGATTATTTGAATTGTCCCTATTATCATTAACCCGGGAGAAAATAGAGAATGAGCGTGGGGTAATAATTCCATATTGATACGAACTAATCCATATGCTCCCATTTTTAATAAGATTCCGGCTAAAAGCATACATGTACTATAATGTGCTTCTCCGTGGGTATCCGGTAACCATGTATGTAGGGGTATGATTGGAAGTTTTACAGCATAAGCAATAAAAAATCCAAGATATAATAGTATTTCCAATACTACAGGATATGATTGATTAGCTAATGTTTCAAACTGTAATGTCGGTTCATTAGAAGCATATAAACTCATACCCAGAACTCCGATTAAGAGAAAAATAGAACCCCCCGCAGTATACAAAATAAACTTTGTAGCTGAGTACAAACGTTTCTTCCCGCCCCACATAGAAAGAAGTAGGTAGACAGGAATTAATTCCAACTCCCACATAATGAAAAAAAGTAAAAGATCTCGAGAGGAAAATGATCCTATTTGACCGCTATACATTGCTAACATTAGGAAATGGAACAATCGTGAATCTCGAGTAACCGGCCAAGCCGCTAAAGTAGCTAGAGTGGTAATAAATCCCGTCAGTAAAATGGGTCCTATGGAAAGTCCATCGATTCCGAGTCTCCAGTGAAAATCAAAAATATTTATCCATTTATAATCCTCTTCCAATTGGATTAATGGATCGTCCAATTGAAAATGATAACAGAATGCATAGGTGGTTAGAAGGAGTTCTAATAGACAAATACAAATAGTATACCACCTAATTACCTTATTTCCTCTATGAGGGAAAAAGAAAATGAGAGAGCCCGCGAATATCGGCAAAACAACAATTATTGTTAACCAAGGAAAAGAATTCGTGGTAAAGACAAGATACACTTTGGACAGAAAAACCCATACTCGATATTATATATATCTAATTATGTATTTTTCGAGTATGGGTTTTTGTCGGTAAAGAAAAATAAAAAGAGTGCAAGTAGAATTTTTTGCAAGGTATCAATAAGCTAGACCCATGCTGCGAGTTGTCTCATGCCATAAATAAACCCGTACACTCAGGAAATCCGTTGGACAGGCGGATTCACACCTTTTACAACCCACGCAGTCTTCTGTTCTTGGAGCAGAAGCAATTTGTTTAGCTTTGCATCCGTCCCAAGGTATCATTTCTAATACATCTGTGGGGCAAGCTCGTACACATTGGGTACACCCTATGCATGTATCATAAATCTTTACTGAATGTGACATTGGATCTATCCATTTTTTGAACATCATAAATTTTCGATCTAGTTCTAGTAAAATAACTTAGTATTAGTAAATGAAATACATTTAAACACCAGATGAATCAACGATTTCCATTTACTAGAATGAGTTTGTAATCAATCTACTTCTGTATCTGCTCATGAGAGAGGACCAAGATACTTCGCCTTCTTAGATTTTCAAAAATAGCGTCTATTCTTTTCTTTATCTATATGCCTACGATTACTGCTATTTATTTAACAAATTTGATTGATTGATACGAGTTGATTTTCTATTACGATGAATTGACGAAACAATAGCTAATCCAATAGCCGCTTCAGCGGCTGCAATACCTATAACAAAAATCGAGAAAATGTCTCCTTTTAATTGACGACTATCAAAAAAATCAGAAAATGTTATGAAATTCAAATTCACTGCATTCAGTATAAGCTCAAGACACATAAGCGCTCTAATCATATTTCGACTTGTAATCAATCCATAGATACCCATAGATAATAAATAGGCGCTCAAAACAAGTATATGCTCGAGCATCATTGAACTACCCCGCACCAATTCAATCTTGATTCATTTCAATATGAACAATAATGTAACTGAACTGATAGAGTATACCAAGTATGTAATGAAAATATTGGTAATAGACCTAACTAAAACATTTCCATTTTATACATGAACAAGCTAAAAGAAGCATTAAAATAAAAAAGAAAAGAAAGGAAATCCTTAGTTTTTTTTTATGAGTATTTATTACTGACGAGTTATAGCAATTGCGCCTATCAAGGCAACTAAAAGAATTATAGAAATAAGTTCAAATGGAAGAAAAAAATCCGTTGATAAATGAATCCCAATTTGTTGACCATTATTTATCAAATCCTGTTCTAGAATTTGGTTTGATCTTGTGGTCCAAATAATTCCGTACCATGATGTATCTGAAATAGTAGTAATTAGTGAAAAAAAAAGACTTGTACAAACTAGTGAAGTGATCCCATCCCCCGCAGTCCAAAGGTGGGCATCATTGGAATATTCTGAACGATTCATGAACATCACAGCAAAAACGATTAGGACATTTATGGCTCCCACGTAAATAAGTAGCTGTGCCGCAGCTAGAAAATAGGAATTCGAAAGAATATGGAATAAGGATATACAAACAAGCACCAATCCCAACGAAAAGGCAGAATAAATAGGATTGGTAAGTAATACTACTCCTAGACCACCGACTATAAGACCCAACCCTAAAAATACTAAGAGAAAATCATGTATTGGCGCAGGTAAATCCATTTTTTATTTTATGTAAATATGTAAAATTAAGAGAGAAATTCAGCCGAAATCCTTCATGACCTTATTGACCCGACCGAGAAAAAAGACATTATCCTATTTTTTAATACGTTTCTAGTTTCTAATTGAATGAAATCCTTTTATAGGGTGTTAGTTGATGTAGATACACTTAGTCATTTTACTTGCATCTGCTTTTTCTATACGAAAAAACGAAAAAATGCAATTTCATTTATAGATTTCGAAAGCCTCATATATTTTAGAATTTTTAACACAAAGCAAGCCCCGATTCTTAACAATCTTAGGATTCTTAGGTTTAGGTATTGATTAAGCAAACTTCGCTTCCTCAAGTTCAATCAAAACCAAATTTGACTAATCTAATTAAGTAATTGTTATTGAATGAACAGAATTACCCACGCTTTTTGTTATTGGAATCGAATTCATAATTGTTTGAATTGTGTAATCTCCAATTATTGACATTGGTAATCGACCCAAAGCAATTTGATTATAATTTAATTCGTGACGATCATAAGTAGAAAGCTCATATTCTTCAGTCATTGATAAACAGTTTGTTGGACAATACTCGACGCAGTTACCACAAAATATACATATTCCAAAATCAATACTGTAATTAAGCAATCGTTTCTTTCGAATATTCGTTTCCAATTTCCAATCAACAACAGGTAGATCTATAGGGCATACACGAACACATACTTCACAAGCAATACATTTATCAAATTCAAAATGTATTCGACCACGAAAACGCTCCGATGTGATGAATTTTTGATAAGGATAGTGAATAGTTACCGGCAAACGATTCGCATGAGATAGGGTAATCAAAAAACTTTGGCCAATATACCTCGTAGCTCGTACTGTTTGTTGACCATAATTCATGAACCCAGTTACCATAGGGAGCATATCGTGAATATCTCTGAATAAATTTCATGTTTCTTTCTATTGGTTGAGAGAAGTTATGAAGCTATACTATCATATCCTAAAAATCCCATGCCATGCCTTTCCATTATAATGAAAGGAGTTGGAACGAAGTTGTTAATAAAAAATTCCCCAAAGAAATAGGTAAAAGAAATTTCCACCCAAGATTCAATAGTTGGTCCATTCTCAGCCTAGGTAAAGTCCATCTTGTTGTGATAGGAATGAACAGGAACAAAAAAGCTTTAGCTAATGTAATAAAAATACCTATTGTCGTTCCAAAGACTCTACACACTTCATTATTTCCGAAAAGCTCAGGAATGAGTATGTACGGAATAGAAAAATTCCAACCACCCAAGTAAAGAACTGTTACAAATAATGAAGAAACTAGTAGGTTTAGATAGGAAGCAAGGTAAAATAAAGCAAATTTAATACCCGAATATTCGGTTTGATAACCCGCAACTAGTTCTTCCTCTGCTTCCGGTAAATCAAAAGGTAATCTCTCACATTCCGCTAGGGAAGAAATTAGAAAAACCATAAACCCTATAGGTTGACGCCACAGATTCCACCCCCAAAAACCATATTTTGATTGCGCCTCAACTATATCAACTGTACTTGAACTGTTAGATAATTCTAGTCGATGGTAACATCACTCTTCCCGTCGCTATTGCAAAAACGTACATGAAACTTCAACTTCATACGGCTCCTCGATGGCCACAAATAAATATAAGGACCTCTTTGATGGTATCTCACTATGTTTGTTGTTTGTAGAGTAGGTCGAGTAACGATACATCGTAAAGTCCAAAATTAGACCAATGCAATCCTGTCTGCTATAAAAAAGTGCTTATGAATTGATCTTATCCTTTAGAATAGAATTTCAACTTTATTTAGTAAAAACTTCATCCTTAAATAAACTACTTATGACTATTTGTATTCATACCCCTTTCCATTACGAAAAAAAAAAGACACTCTATTAGTTATATTAGTTATTAGTTCATGAATTGTGATAAGAGTTATATGTGTATTAATTATTAATATGGATAAAGAAATAAAGAATAAGAGTTCCGTTTTTTTTTCTTTCGTTCCTCTTCTTCTTTCTCATAAAAAATAAAAAAAGAATCTAAAAGAAAATAAAGGATTACTTCGTTCCTGATAGGAATTTCTTGAATCAGTGGATAGGAGCATACTCTGGATCGGGATCATGGGGAAGTACTACTTGATCGTTTCTACTAACTTAAAGCCCCTATTAGGATTCCTTTTATACGGAAATATCCGTCCCTCGGGATACTCTATATTACTAATCTTTTGTGTACCTTAGTATTCCTAACCGTCCACTAATTTTTGCCCAACCCCCCCATAGTATAGTACATAGTATAGTAATACAAAGATATAGTAAAAAGTAAAAACTCCCTATAGGTTGATCTTTTGTATCCGCTTCAAAACCCTGATGACTAATCCACCAATCTTTGGGAAACAGTTTCTAGTTTCTACTGCTTATCTTTACTTTCACTTAACTCTTGTACCTAGGGAATGAGACTCAATTTTTTACTGCCAATTTTTAAGCTGTTTTGTTTCACTCATATAACTATCTGTATTTAATTTAGTTCATCGCCCCGACTGATGAATATCCTAACGAATCGCACGTAGAGAGATTGATAATACACATGGAGTTAATGGTATTTCATAACTAATTGATTGAGCAGCGGCTCGTAGACCACCTAAAAAGGAATATTTATTATTTGATCCATACCCTGACATTAGAAGTCCAATAGGAGCAATACTTGAAATTGCAATCCATAAAAAAACACCTATACTCAGATCGGCTAGAACAAGGCGATAGCCAAAAGGAATTACGGAATAACTTAATAAGATTGATATGACCGCGATAGACGGCCCAAGACTGAATAAAAGAATATCCCCTCTAGAGGGGAGAAGATCCTCTTTGAAAATGAGTTTGGTCCCATCTGCTAAAGCTTGAAGAATTCCGAAAGGACCGGCATACTCGGGTCCAATACGTTGTTGTATTCCTGCAGATATTTGTCGTTCTAACCACACAATTACTAGCACCCCTATGACGATTCCCGATAAAGGAGTAAAAATAGGAACAAGCAAGCATATGAGTCCGTAAAACTCTTTTAATGATTCCGATCTGGAAAAGGAATTGATAGCTTGTTGTACTTTTGTCGTATCCATTATCATTTCAACGGTCAACTTCTCCCATAATGATATCTATACTACCTAGTATTGTCATAATATCAGCCAATTTCATTCTTTTAACTAGCTGAGGAAGAATTTGCAAATTGATAAAACCTGGTGGACGAATTTTCCATCTCCAGGGAAAAACACTCTGATCCCCTATTAGAAAAATTCCCAACTCCCCTTTAGGGGCTTCGACTCTCACATAAAGTTCTTGTTTTGACAATTCAAAAGTGGGCGAAGGTTTTTTACTAATAAATCGATAATCAAAATCATTCAATTCGAAATCCCTTGCACTATCAAAGCGGCGTACTTCTAAATTTTCATAAGGACCCCCCGGGATTTGTTCCAGAGCTTGTTGAATAATTTTGATAGATTCTTTCATTTCACTGATTCGGACTAAATAACGCGCTAAAGAATCGCCTTCTTTTTGCCATTGCACTTCCCAATCAAATTCGTCATAAGACTCATAATGATCAACTTTACGAAGATCCCATGGCATTCCGGAAGCTCGTAGCATGGGTCCGGATAAGCCCCAATTTATTGCTTCCTCTCCGCTAATAAAGCCCACCCCTTCAACTCTTTCCAAAAAAATAGGATTCCGTGCAATAAGTTTTTGATATTCAGTAACCCCTGTTACAAAATAATCACAGAAATCTAAACATTTATCTATCCATCCATGAGGTAGATCAGCAGCTACTCCCCCAATACGGAAATAATTATGCATCATTCGCATACCCGTGGCAGCTTCGAATAGATCATATATAAGTTCTCTCTCTCTGAAAATATAGAAAAAAGGAGTCTGCGCACCGATATCCGCCATAAAAGGGCCAAGCCATAACAAATGAGAAGCTATGCGACTCAGTTCCAGCATAATGACTCTAATATAGCTGGCTCTTTTAGGTACTTGAATATTTCCTAATTGTTCTGGTGCATTTACTGTTATTGCTTCTGTAAACATAGTAGCTAAATAATCCCAACGTGTTACATAAGGCAGATATTGTATAATTGTTCGATTTTCTGCAATTTTTTCCATTCCTCTGTGTAAATAACCCAATACAGGTTCACAGTCAATAACAGCCTCACCATCTAGAGTAACGATGAGTCGAAGAACACCATGCATTGATGGGTGTTGAGGACCCATATTGACTATCATGAGATCTTTTCTTGTAGTTGGTACAGTCATATATTTTTTCTCCGATTCCTTATTCCGTGAATTGCTGCAAACGAATTTCAAAATTAATTGGGGTGGGTTTTTATCTCCCGAATATCGAATTTACTAATTAATTCTTTATAACGTACTCTATTTTTCTTTGACAAATAAGATAGTAGCCGTTGACGTTTTCCTAGAATTTGACGTAAACCTCTCTGAGATAAATAATCTTTTCTGTGCAATTCTAAATGTGAAGTAAGTCTCCTTATCTTATTGGTGAAACTGAATATTTGAAATTCAACAGACCCCTTTTTTTCTTCTTGCGAAATAGAAATAACTGAGATAAATGAATTTTTTACCATAAAAAGAATTCTTCTCACTCCCGCTTTTTTTTTACAAATTGACAAATCTGGGTTTTACCGATCACTAATAATAATACATTTGCGTTTGTTATACACCAAAAGTTCATTTGAATTTTTTTAGATACTTGCTTTTTTTATCAAATTCGATTACTCAATCCACTTTTCCTTTTTTCGGATATGAATACAAAAACGGGTATGGCTGATCGACTTTGCACTCAAAAAAGAGAAGCAGTTGGACTTAAGATTAAGAAGAGCCTGCCGATTCTTAATTCATTTCGGATAGGATAATGTCGTTAAATCAGTATTATTTATGTACCAGAATCTAATATAACATAACACTTTTGTCTATCTCCTTGCCTTCATATACCATATAAGATATGGCATGTGATTCATAAAAAATGGACCATCAAGTAATTCTCAATTGTGGATACATACGGATTCTTGACATACTGAAACAACTACCATTATTGGTATCAAACCAATAGCGATTCATACAAGCTAAATCTTCTAATCGATAATTGGGCCAAAGAAATAATTTCAACTTCATAAATTTCTTTGCATTTATATCAAAACTTTTACCTTTATCCAAAACTTGAAGACAGTTACTTGTACTTGCTTTGTTACCCTTACAAAATGCTAGATCTCTATCCACAACATTTCCATCTCCTGAATTTAAACAAAGTCGAATTCTTAACTCTCTACGACGTCTAGGAGATAAAATATTTTCAATAACAAGTAAATCATTATGATTTTTTTCTCTATTCCCGAGCAACTTTTTGTGTCGAGGAATGGGTTTATAAAAACCCTTCTTATCAACATCAACATTTCTTTTTTCTTGGCTTTTTTGATAACTTTTCATTTTTTGCTTATTTTTAAGTACATGTAAAACCGTTATTGTTTGATACATAATAGATTGCCCATCCCATTTTATTGATAACTTAGCCGGTTCAATAAACAAATATCCCTTTTTTACTAACTCGGCAATAGGTTGAGTATTTGTCAATGGGATTAGCTCTACCCTCAGGTCCTCTCTTTTGATCGAAATTAGAGTAATTTCCGTTGGATTTTGCAGTCTAACCAGTAGAGAAATTACTTTTATATTATCGTATAGTACATTATTCGAATACAAAGGTGAAGGTTCGTCTAATTTTGCTTGAAAAACAGAATTTTTTTTTAGTAAAAGATCTAATTCTGATGTTTTCTTCTTCTTAGGTTGCTTGTCATTTTTGTTAGAATCTTCTTTCAAATCTTTTTGTTGGTTTGAGCCATCTGAGCCAATATTTCCCTGGACTGACTTTTTATTTTCTTCTTTCTTTTTAGTTTCTAATTCAGAATCCTTTTTTTCAATAGCGTTCTCATCTCCATCAAAATTGAAAAGAAGCGAATTGATTGGTATGCTCCATGGTTGAATCTTATATGTATCATAAAGTGACACAAATTCTGGGGGTAAAAACGAGAGTTTCAGAGTAGATGTCTTAGATATCGGATCCATTTTTATTCTTTCTTCATTCATTCCCATCCAGTCAAAAATGTTTTTTGTTCGATTGGCCGCGTTAAGTTGTTTATCAATCGCGAGAGAAAAAGTCTTTTTCTTATCTTTCTTATCTTCTTTATCAATTTTTGGATAAATATTACGTTTTTTAATATTTTTAAGAATGTTGACCTCAATATCCAGATCGAGCCAGAACTCTATATCCTCCATTTTTGTTTTAAGAGAAAAATCAAAAATTTTCCAATCAAAATATTTTCTCTCCCGATTTCTATGCCTATCGTAGTCTTCTCTTTTTTTTAGAGAACCAGTACCAACTACATCCTCCGACAGATCATATAATTCAAGAGAATATTTCTTGTTTTTATAATTAAAGAGAAGCTCGTTGCCCTCATTTACTTGTAATGGTGATCTAGAAATATATGAACCCTTCTTATCTTCATAATGAATATATTTATGTGATAAACGATCATATTTGTAATTTTTCAATTTTTTATTTAGTACAGGAGCCTTCGCATAATTCTTGTTTTTTTCGTTCTCATAATGAATTAATTGGTCTTTTTTCTGTTTATAAAAATCCAGATTTTGAGAGTTTTTAGTTTGAACCATAGAACTCTTCTGGATTCTATTTCGCCATTTTTGCGTTTGCGCTACTAGTCGAGACCATTGAGGTTTTGATAAATTGTACTGATAGTGATAACGTCCCCTTAACCAATTTTTCCATTCATTTATTCTCATATTGTGGATTTTCTTATGCCCTGATTTCGAATGAGATATTCCTTGTCTTCTAAAGGAATCTTTTATTTGATCCTTAAGAAAAAGAAGTGTTCCCTGATATTGAAGTACAGATTTCCAGTGATACTTGTTAATAATTTGAGTTTGTGATAATTTGTAAAATATGTATGCCTGTGACAAAGAGGCGAGATCGCAAAAAGAATATTCATTATTATTACTACTATTAGAAATAGAAAGTGATTCTTTTATAGTCGAAATAAAACGCATTTTTTTTTGATTTGGTTCATCATTAGGACTGTATTTCACAAAAGTGTTCTTATTTGATTCAAGAAAAACTTTGACATTGATTCTCATACTATTAATTATATATAAAGGGATCTCTATGTATATCCTTTCAATAAACAATTTTACGAAATAGTGCCATTTGCGTATTAATCGGGTATTCCTTCTTTTGAATATTTGCAAAATCCCTTTCTGCGGCTCTAATTTCTTATCATCATAACTTGGTTTCTTAGAACTCATTTCGATATCTGGAATTCTAATTATTTTTATAGTTTCTGTTGTGATTGTTTTAATTTGATCTTTGATTGCATTTGTACTATCAGCCATATCAGGTATTTTTTTTGATGTTAGGGAATCATTTATCCAATCCATGGATCTAACTTGATCGAGCGATTCAGTAATAGGATTATTACTTACTATATCATTATCATTTTTTCTATTTATACTTAATTCCTCCCACTCAGATACTGGAATTGTCTTTACTTTTCTAAGTTCTTGGATTTTTCTTTTGATAAATCCAATTATTTTGAAAATCCAACGTATTTGTTTTTTTAAAACCTTTCTAAACCTTTTTGTTCTTTGCTTTAAAATTCTTAGAGCTAGAAAACCTTCCTTTTTCACTTTTTTGAGGTTTGTATCAATTTCTTTCCAAATAGGTTTAAAAAAGGAGGGTTTTTCTCGGTAAGGGCCAAAGGGTCCTTCGGCTTCCATTCCGAAAGGTGTTAAAAAACAAAAATTCCCTTTTTTACCTTTTCCTTTCTTTTTCATTGGATCTTTATGATTAGATTCTACTTGAGGTTTGTGCCAAGGTTTTAGATCGAAAGGAAATAGGATCTTTATCTGAATACCATCGTCTAACCAATTTTGGGGGAATTCATTTTCTGATAATGGAATCCCTTCATAAGTACATTTAACATGCATTTCTTTACTCCACGCTTTCCAATCCTCGCGCCACTCGGGACATTGAAATAATAGCATACGGCCAATATTTTTGGCTATTATCAACGAGGGCAGTATTATATATTTTCTAAGAAATGATAGGGTTACTAAAAGCACACCCCTTAGTCGTTGAGCCTCATAAAGTTCGAAAAAGTCTGCCACCTTCTTCTCCTCCACCTCTTCCCTCGGATCTTTTTGATCTGCTTGCTCCAGCCTTTTTTTCTTTTTTTCTTCTGTATCTTTAGAATGCGAATGAAAAGTTTTGAATTCCACGCATTTACCCACCAAATTTCTGATTCTGAAAAGCAAACTCTGCATTTCGAGGATATCAAAAGAAAAAAAAAAAAACAATTTTCTGTCTTCTTGGCCCAAAAAAAGCGGGGAACGCACATATGGGTGAAACAGTGGAAAAATAGAAATTTTTCGTCGTTGAGCTCGCATGGATCCTTTAATTAAATCGCGATCAAAATCTGGTTCTTCTAGATAGGAAAGCAAAGCAATTTCTTCCGGTTCCTCCTCCTCCTTCTTATCTTCCTTATCCTTAATAGTAGTCTTAGGATTTTCAATAGTCCGAGCATTCTCGGCAGTTTTATCTGTCTTATCTTCGTCAGTAGTAGTCTTAATATTCTCGGCAGTCTTATCTGTCTTATCTTCGTCAGTAGTAGTCTTAGGATTTTCGATAGTCCGAGCATTCTCGGCAGTTTTATCTGTCTTATCTTCGTCAGTAGTAGTCTTAGTATTTTTTTCGATAGTCCTAGCATTCGCACCAGTCTCCGTCTCTTTCTCAGTCTCGTTCTCAGTCTCGTTCTCAGTCTCTTTCTCAGTATAAATGACTACGCGTCTTACTTCTGGTGAACAAATATCATAAGCCTGATTTTCCTCTTCTTCATTGTCTTTTGGCTCGTTTTCCAAATCCCCCCAATCCACGTTCAATTTGTATGACCATCGAGGAACCTTTTTTTCGATTTCAAAGTTTTCGATTGCAATTTCAAGGTTTTCAATTTCATCATTTTCGATTTCATCATTTTCGTTTAAATTCAAAGCCGTATTAGGCCTTGGTTCCCCTGCAAATTCACTTCGAATTTCTCGATCTTCATCTTCAAATGCACTTTGATATTCTTTATCTTCGTCTTCAAATGCACTTAATGCACTTTGATATTGATATTCTTTTTGTTGTTGATCTTCACTTTTTTTGTTTTCTTGATCTTCTTTCCTTTTGTCTTCTTGATCTTCAAATTCTCGGAAATCATTAGGAAGGATATCTTGAAGCTTAAGCTTATTCCACATGCTTGTTAGGGAATCTTCTATCGGGTTGTTTAAAGGATTGTTGATGCTTGAGTCCAAATCGAAATTTCTAATTGTTCCACGGTGGGGTCCGCTCAAAAAAGGATCATACACTTTTGGTAAGCAGTTTTGCTCAGTCCCATCATTGTACAATCTAGTCCTTTTTTCAAGTACATCATCAAGAGAACCCTTGTCTAGAGCTTCAATTCGCTTGATAAATTCGTTGCTTAGGCTCTTTCTTTTTTGTTCGTTGGTAGAAACCCAACGATTATATAGTTCTTCCGAGGATCTTGTTTCTGTCGTG